TTCCTTACTTGACAACAGTAAGAAATTAAGTAATAAACTGAGAAAAAGAAAAAAAAGAATAATCAATGGAATAAAAGAAGAAATGTCCCGGCCAGTACTTAAGCAGATCAGGCCGGGAAAATAAACCTTTCGTATAAAATCAAAGAACTAAGATATTCTTTCTATTGAGGAGATCCGTTTTGAGTCATTATCTATATTGAATTCCTGATCAATTGCTTTTTTCTATTTTTTTCTTATTTTTCTTATATTTCTTATACATATTTTTACATATTTTATTATATATAATATATTTATACTATAATAAATATATATCTCTTAGTATAAATATATACCTTTACTTTTATTTTATTTAAATTATTTTATCTAAATATTAAATACTTTGTTTAAGTTTAAATTTTAATAGCTATTTAAAAAATTTCTATTATTTATTAGAATATTTTAGAATATTTCGAATTTCTATTTTAATAATATAATAAAATAAATAATAATAATTTGGAAAAGTTAAATAAGATTAAATAAAAAAAAAATCAAATGAAAAAAGAAAATAAAGAGAAGAAGGTGGATTTTTATCAATCTTTATTTCACGTGTTACATCACATAACAAATTTTCAATTTGGAATTAGGAGAGATGGCTGAGTGGACTAAAGCGGCGGATTGCTAATCCGTTGTACGAATTATTTGTACCGAGGGTTCGAATCCCTCTCTTTCCGCTTTCTCTGATCACTTGGTATTTTCGAATTCGAAAAGATTCTCATCCCTTGATTTTATCATAGTTAAATGTATGAAACAAATAAGATTATTAAGAATTAATTTAGAAAAAAGCAAAAAAAACTAGAAATTTTTTATTCCTCACGTCCAGGATTGCGTCCTGGATCATTAGATAAGAATCCAAAGATAAAAAGTGAAACAAAGAATATCACTACTGTGTAAACAAAGAGTTTGAGAGTAAGCATTACACAATCTCCAAGATCATTTTTTTTTTTTGAAAAAGGGGAATAGATTGCCTATTTTTTACCACATATACCATTTTTTTTTGTTTTGACACCCCAAAAAATGAAAAATAAGACGAATTTATTTGTAATAAGATTTTGATTCATTCGTTACCCGAAATTTCTTGTCATATCAATAATTAGGTATTGTGGAGTACCTAATAGTCCATACTCACCGGAAGGTGAGAACGGGGAAAAGGCTGATCCAAATTCATCGCTGCGGTTATTCATTCAATATACAAGAATTTCGATTTTTGAATCGAGGGTTCGTAATGTAAGACTTATCTGATCTTATAAATTTTTAGAATTTTTTTATCGAATACATCATCAATTTAGCAGAGTATTAAAGATTTCATCGAAAACTTACAGTGGCTTGCCAAACAAAGGCTAAGAGAAAAAAGAGTACAGGTATGACAGGCATAACATCTATGATTGGATTGAAAATGGCATAAGCTTCGGGCAATTTGGCGAAGAAAAAACTACTCGAATAAAGGACAGAATTAAGACAGATACCGATTAAACTAAAGATATTAAGCATAACAAGCATTTCGTTCTTGTGGATTAGATAATTTTGAGTTATTTTTATAAGGGAAAAATGAAAAAGGCAGATCAAGAAATCCTTCTTTTTCTTCGGTTCGGACTTTCCCAAATAAAAAATCCCTCCCCCCATTATCATTCTAAAATGAGAATATAAGGAATTCAACTTTCATACAATATCTTAATTGAATTCTATGTAATGATCAATGAATTTTTTTGATTCTATATCTACATGTCTTGAATCCTAGCAACAAAATATCCCATATGTTTTTGTGTATTTGGGCTGGGATTGACGAATAACCAATACCAATATTAGTGTTGATTAATTTCGAATAGAAATCAAAATGGGGCGTGGCCAAGCGGTAAGGCAGCGGGTTTTGGTCCCGTTATTCGGAGGTTCGAATCCTTCCGTCCCAGATCGTTTTTCATGAAACGAAAGATGGGATCACACTGCATTCCACATGAAACAATAATTTGTTAAAGGGAAAAATCTTTTCTTATTAATTTTCAGAATGGTTCTAAGAATCATATTTGAGAATTCGTTTGGTTTCTCACAAACAGAATCAAGTGTCAAATGTGGGTAAAATTGAATATCTTTATTTTCATTCAATTCATATGATAGAATATGGGGTTAAATTAAATAAATTTGATCCTTGCTGACCCTTATCCGGATAAATACTTATTTATCCATAGATAGAAATATTATATACCGGTTGAACCAATGACTATTCATGATTTTATATTGAATCAATTCCATACCGCTTTGAAATTTCAATTAGAGGAATGTTATGGTAAAACTTCGTTTGAAACGATGTGGTAGAAAGCAACGTGCGACTTGAAGGACATGGTTGGCTGTGGATTTTTACATCCGCCATCTTCTATAGTAATGAAGATGCTCTTGGCTCGACATAGTTTGTTCTGTTCTGCCCGGAACCTAATTTGTATTGGGTTATAAGTAAATAGTACATGATGAAGCTCGAGAAGAAAGGATTGATTCATTTTTCAAGGGAAAGAATCTAGGGTTAGTGAAAATCAATAAGTTAGACCAACTCTGTAAGTATATCCTCACTATATATAAATTCTAAATTGAAAGGTTCAAATTCAGAACAAGTTTGAAAAGTCAAATTTTCCTAAATTGGTAAAACTATTTCGATGAAAAGTGTATCACAAGGGAATCAATCATTCGTATTCTATTTATATAGAAAGAAATAACAAAAAAAGGTATGTTGCTGCCATTTTGAAAGGAATAAGGATCCCCCGAGGTAATGTCTAAACCCAATGATTTCACAAAGCAAGGATAAAGGATTCCGAAACAAGGAAACACTATTTTCAATTGTCTCAACAATTGGATCAGACTGAGGAATAAAAATAGATTCGAAATGAGACAAACAAAAGAGTTTAGAGACGGCTCAATAAATGTCTAAGGATTCTCTTGTCAGAATTACCCAACTTGAGTTATGAGTAGGAATGAGATTTCTTCCTTTTTCTGTAAGGAAGAAGAAAAAAGTACTCAATTCAAATTATAGTAAAATTCATGATTTTATGGATCCACTTGCTATTATATACAGAAATTGGAATCATTTTTCTCGAGCCGTATGAGGAAAAAACCTCCTATACGTTTCTAGGGGGGGCATTGTTTATTTACATCTATCCCAATGAGCCATCTATCGAATCGTTGCAATTGATGTTCGATTCCGAAGAGAAGGAAGAGATCTTCGAAAAGTAGGTTTTTACAATCCGATAAAGAATAAAACTTATTTAAATGTTCCTGCTATTCTATATTTCCTTGAAAAGGGTGCTCAACCTACAGGAACTGTTTATGATATTTTAAAGAAGGCAGAATTCTTTAAAGAAAGAACTTTGAGTTAATTAAAGGAAAAAACAAAATTATTAAATAAATAAAATAAAGTAGGGAAGGGTAACTAGTATCTATCCTTGTGTAATTATTTCTATTTACACACCATTTTCCTTTTTCTTGCTTTATTCATATTTTGGTGGGGGAATTTAATTTAACAACAAACAAGGGGTTAAGCTTGCTTATCGTACTTTTATTGATTGAATAAACCGGGGATTTTTTATTTACCTTTTCCTTAATTTTTTCCATTCCAATTTCTTATTTATGTTGTGCCAATCCAACACAAGTCTTTATTTTATTTACTTGATTTACTTTCTCAACATTGCTTTTATATTGACAATGGTGTATCGAACAAATATAATTCGATCGTAGATAAATAGGGCTGTTTATCCCCACCCCATATTGATTTTTTTGTTTCCTTCACTCAAATGATGGGTTTGCCTTGCTGCATTTACTCTCATACAAGATGTATTTTCTTAGGGAAAATAAAAAAAGAATTTGATAAAAAATGGGTGGTCTGCCATAATTTTTACATTTCGATTAGGAATATTTTTAATCCGATCTGCTAACTTTGGTATTTTGTGTTTCTAATTGATCAGAAAATCTTTCTTTTCGATGTGTTGCTAGTTCAATGTTTTGATAGGGTCGTGCAGTGCAATTCAATTGATTTTTATATTTTGATCGTATCTACATATCCTATTTATCCGGGTTGCTAACTCAACGGTAGAGTACTCGGCTTTTAAGTGCGACTATGATCTTTTACACATTTGGATGAAGCAACAAATTCGTCCAGACTATTGGTATAGTCTATAAGACCACGACTGATCCTCAAGGGTAATGAATGGAAAAAACAGCATGTCGTAATAAAATCGAAAATCTAATAAATTGATTTTATTAGATTTTCGATTTTATTAATTTATTTAATTTGAAATGAAAGTCAAAGTTAAAGTAGAACTTTGAGTTTATCCTTACCGGATCATTACAGTTCCAAAAGATTGTTTTGATTTTTGGAAGGGGACAAAATAAATTCACATTTACAGTTGGGTCTAGTGAATAAATGGATAGAGCTCTATGGCTCCAATTCTGGTAAAATAAAAAGCAACGAGCTTATGTTCTTAATTGGAATGATTACCCGATCTAATTAGACGTTAAAAATGAATTAGTGCCTAATGCGGGAAAGAGTGGGTTCTCCTGTGAGTGAACCATTGATTTTTTCTTTTTTTTTTCAGAATCCTAATTATTCTTTATTATGGATTGTAGACGGATGTGTAGAAGAAACAGTATATTGATAAAGAGAATTTATTCCAAAGTCAAAAGAGCGATTGGGTTGCAAAAATAAAGGATTTTTTCTCCTGTTGTAATTATAACGAACATAAACCAATTGGATAGAAAAGGAAGGTAAAAAGATCTGTTGATTGGACTCCCTCTTTCTTTTCCGGGGTATATATTTTTTTCTTACTATACTATATACATAATACAATACATAATACCCTGTTCTGACCATATTGCACTATGTATATATCATTTGATAAACCAAGAAAAACCTCCTGCCTCTGGCTCAAGTAGAAATGTAAATGGAAGAATTACAAGGATATTTAGAAAAAGATAGATCTCGGCAA